CGCTCCTAGTCACTAAATAGTGCTATTCTGTCCTCCGGGGGACTCCACCAAGAGGTTCTTTCTCTCACGTAATTTCGCCCGCCCGTTCCACTTCCGTGCCGGATTCGAACCCATGATACAATCTTCTTGTATGTCGATTTAGCAAACCAATGCCTTAAGCCACTCAGCCATACCTCCAAGTTGTTGATCGGAATTTGATGTGCCGGGTTTGGTTGGTTGCCCGAAGGGCTATCTGATCCGATCAACTGCGTAAGCCGTAGCGCGCTAGCGCGCGTACTCTTCCTCTATCTATGGGCGAGACTCTATCCAGATCTATGGATCTCCCCAGCGTCAAAGCGAGACCCCATCAAAATCTGCCACTTGTTGGGCGACGCCTTCTTTTCTATGAGCACCCCACCATTGAATGATGAACTTTGCCAGTCTTCGCCTCCGACCCGACCAGGGGAGAACACAGGGTCAAGCCAAGCCCTTACCCGCCTGAATTGAATTAATATCTCCTTCGTCTGGTCGAGAAGGGAGAAAGCCCGGGGAACTGGACTGTTACTCTTCTATTACATTACGGAGAAGTCCATTCTCGTCATGATCGATCCACGTCCTATCGTAGTGTCCGGGAACCTGGCTTGCTTGGCTTACTAACGCGAAGGAATTTTTCGTTGATTGCACGAGCTAGCCAGTCAATCCAGCCGTTTTCTTGCTTGGTGCGCTAGTGCGCCTGACTTATAAGTAGGCGTTTTCTTCGCTGGGTTAGATTCCCGATCCACTCATCTTCAAACAGGGGTTCATCATCCAGAAAGATGCACCGCACTCCAGACCAAACAATACCCGCCAGAGATTGAGCTCGACTCGAGAGATGGAGACATAAGGGTGCGATAAAGTCCTCGGTGGGTGAGTCTCTCGATATTGAGTCGACCCCGCCCCGAGCAAGCATCGAAGGAATTAATCCAATGGGTAGGAATCAAGGAATTGAACCCAGATAAAGCCTGTTACCTGTTGCCGATCCGATTTCCGATTCAGAGGATTAACCAGAAGAGAAGGAAGTTAGGGCCGGCTGAAAGAAGGACAGCGGGGAAAGTTCTCTAACCCCTTAGAATCCGTCTTTTTTGGGCGGAAAGGGCGAGTAGAACGGGCGCGAAAACTAAACCTTCCTTCTTCGGCCTAAACCGAGATGGCTCCCTTAGCATCTTGTTTTGCTCTGTATGATTTTAAGCAATAAGGGATTGTTAAGCTCACATTGAGCCATAATGCACCGGAACCTGTAGATTCTAGCCTAACAACAACAACAACTTCGGTACCTCTGGATCTTCACGTTTGATCTTTCATAGGCGAATGGGTCTGGATTAGGCATCCTAATTTTCCTTTTTTTTGGATTGATCATAACAGCTATTGGAAGCCATTCTTCTGCCTCTATGGGTTTTGTTGTTAAGTTGACCCATGTAATCGTAAACTAGCGTGAGGAATTTAGGGGCGGATCCTTTCCGGTCAATCACGAGCAGCGAACTCCCTAAACCGTAGAATCTCATGAATGTAGCGGAACGAGGTCGGCCTTATCCCCACACTTTCTCTAATGCTTGGACTGGGAAGATATCGGCTCAAGGCAGCAACCGCCAGGCTTGCCGAAGGGTCCCATTCATCAACGGCCGAGAAGGAAACATTAACTTATGACTCCGAAATCGATCCACGAGGCGGACTGCCCTTCTTACTTGGTTTGAGTTATATTATGGCCTATTAACGATACTCAGGCAGAAGGAAAAAGAAAGGGGTTTACAGTCGAAACCACATAAAACAAAGCTTAACCTTAGGGGCCCTATGAAACGTACGGGCGAACCGAAGCTCAAGCCCGCACTACACCAGTCCCATTCAGCTACGCAACAAGCCAAAAAATGCACGCCTAGCGCGCTCCTCACACGCAGGACCTCAGAGAAGCGCCGCGAGCGGGGGAGCGGAATTGAGAGCGAAAGATGAGTGAAAGAATGCCAGACAGGCGAGAGAATGACTACATTAACTGAACATAGAACTGAGGTAATGATTTAACAAGGCATCATCGTTCAGTCCAATTACTCTACTCAGAGTGACTACAAGTCAGTTTGAGGCTTAGTAAGGAAGCCTTTTTCATCACCCCAATCTATCTTCCTTCTATGATATTCTTTGGCTTTGGGACTAAGTATAGGCTATGGGGCTTTGATTGTTTCATCTCATTCGGGATTCATCCCGTCCTACGAAACAAGGCTTTTTTCCAGGGTATGGATTCAGAAATCAAACCTCAGCAGGATGCTTGACTTCGCATTCTGATTTTGGTAGGCAGTACGCGGCGATCTTATAGAAAGCGCCAAAAAGACTCTTTCCTATAATAAAAAATGAAATAGCACACTTCAGAGCCGGGCCAGGATTTCGCCCTCCAGTCATCTTTTGTGCGCTCCGCACGAACGGACCGATCAAAGATGTGAGTGACGTCGATCACACCCGGAGGGTACAAGGTTAGCCTATGAGCTGCGGGACAAGATGCGAAACTTTAGTGAGGAAGAGGCTCAAAGATCTTGAAAAAAGAACGAGTGAGGACGTGTCCAATCTCTCTTGCGAGGAACCAAGCTCAAAGCTCAAAAAGAATAAGGCAGCACACTCTTTGTCGGAACGAAGGCGAACTGGCTTTGATGACAAGATGCTTCTGAATAGTCCTACAAGGCTGATAGACAGCAAGACTAAAGAAAAGAGGGGATATGTAAGAACCTATTAGTATGGATCCTAGGGAATCACGAACCAAGGGAGGAATCTCACAAGCCAATTGTCTTGAACATTGTCTTTGCAGAAACTCTCGCCCTAATTAGAGGGAGAATATTGAACACAAACATCTCGCCGGTCGGAGGGGACATCCTAATATTATACAAGAAGGTGAAGAAAAAAAAAATTCCCACGGAAAGGCTAGTTACAAAGCTCAAAGCGCTTGATCCTTCGCCCCTTGGCCCAACCCACCTGCTTATCTCAAAAGGGGCACCTTCTTTCAAGGAAATAGGGTAGCAGATCGTCTGCTATTTAAGATTCCAATTCAAAGTTGGTAAGCTGCTACCAAACCGGATTCTCACCTGCTTTAAGGTCCCACATTGACTCTCCAATCGGATATCTCTTTTCGGCTTAGTCGTGCAATTAGTCGTGATAAGAGGAAGTCCCCGGATCTACCATATCTAGTTCCAATGTAAGCTGGTGAAATGCTACCTTCAATACAACTGACCAGGGCAATCCCGCCTCATCGGATGCTTATTGGGATGCCACTATCAAAGATTCTTCACCAGTGACAAATCGGATTCGTTCAAAGAGAATCCTTCAACGACAACAGCTACCACTCACTGAACACTATCTATATCAGGATTTCTTTTTCCATCCATGGCAAAGGATCAAACTTGAAATTTTTCCGGCTTAGCGAGTGTGGGAAGAGCCCTTTAAAAATAAATTTATTTTTGCAGGTGAGCCAGATGCCGAGTCTACCTCTGCCAAGTTCCTCTTTCTAGGAGGATTTTATCAAAAAATGTCAGCTGGATTGGTAAGTTGCTTTTGAGTTCGATTTTCATTGCTCCGAATCTTCTTTGTTCGATTCTGCCTCTGCTCCCTCACTCACAGAATCCCAACCGAATTCTGACTCCTTGCTTCCCATTCTCTTGGCTACGACACTAGTTCTATTCAAACTGCTAACTATGATTCGGATTTTCTGCCAGACTTCAGGTTCCCTCTCCGTTCTAAAAGCAAAAAAGGCAAGTAGAATCCCCAGGTAAGACCTAATAATAAAAATGAGCTTAGCACAAGCACTAAGTAAGAAAGCTACCTTGTTTAGATCCAGACTGACTTAGCTTGAAGCATGGCTTGCCGTTTCGGGGCTCGATGCTGCCTTCCATTCTTTGTTCGTTCTTTTGAGATGTTATTTGATCAGGAATGGGACTGAGAGATCCCGCCCAGATTCCGTCTTCATTGACCGAGTAGCTGTGGACAAAGACCAAAGGAACGGGACCAATCTCACTCATCCGGATCCCCATTGGTGAGAAGACTTACTGTCATCCCAGAAAGTGATCAAGGAACGGAAAATAGCATTCAAGATCGAAAGCAGTTGATGATCGGTTACCATGACGTGACACGCTATCGACACCATTAAAATATTTGTGGGAAGATCGAAACTTCCATAGCCTGAACTGGTCAAGTCTGATCCTCTTTCTTGGTGTTCCTTCACAGACCCACCATGTAACCTTATTTTATTACTACTTTTCTTTCTTGTTTTGATTGAATACATCATTGAAACAATCATGCGAGGGGTCTACTACGTCAATTGCGTAACGAGTTGGACAGAGAGACGCAGGAGCAGCACCATGTGAGATTCTCATCCCGACGTGAAGCTCAATCTCTATTCATTAGTTCAGCGCTAAGATGTAGAACTGGATCATATATGGGTCAAGAGATCTTCAATCTGGAATTCTATTCTTTTTCTCCAACCTTCGATGATCCTCCTGCAGGCAAATCATCGAAGTCAAGAAAAGAAGAAGTGATGGGCCAGGCAGCAATGCTAGGTCCGAGGAAGAGACCTGTAGGTTTGGAAAGCCTGTCGATCCATCCTGATTAACTTACGCAATTTCTGACTAGAGAGAGGACTTAGATCGGAGAGGAGCAGCTCTTTTCTTTTTAACAGAAAGCAGTGATGAATGGGACAGAGCTGCTACAATAGCTTCAAGCTGGAGCTGCTTTATGTATTGGAGCAGAGGTGGCAGTTCAGACAGCAGCAGGAGCAGGACCAGCAACTAGGGTTGTTTTGTTCACAGAGCAGCCGTCTTTCCCTCTCAAGCGGAGAAGACTGGTTACATGTCCGATCCGGTAGGGATGGTTCTTCTCGACAGATTAAGCTACTTACTATAGTTAGGGTATTGAACAACGGGTGGCAACTTGCCCAATAAGAAAAGTCGCCCGAGTGAAAGAGCTCTTGTTTTAGTAGCTAAGGAGTTCTAGTTGTAGCTAGGAGTTGCTAGCAGCTATGAGTTCCGAGTTGACGAGATCATAAACAAATCTGTCTGGGACTGGTGACACCTGTACCACACTCTATGGCACACACCCCTCGTTGTAGTAGACGAAGATGGTCACCTAGGATAGGCAGACAACCCTGAACCTTAGAAAGTCGCCGGCGGAGACGCTACGGGAGAACCGCCTAGGATGGCGTAAGAGACTCGAGCATCTCTTTCTTCAATTTGGGTTTGTGCATTTGTCTTTCAAATAGGTCAAGGGTTCAGACAGGAGATGTGCTTTAGCCAAAGAAGCTTGGGCACCTGCTCCAATAAAGCTAAGAGGACTAGCTACGGTGTGGGCACCAGATCCACTCAGTGAGGCCGGGCAAGACTTTACGTCCGATATAGTAGTGTCAGACATTTGTCATACTTAAGCAGTGGGATAGACTCCTTCAAATGGAAAGATAGGAGATGTTTAGCCAGTACAAGCTGTGTTTGTGGCACCCATCCGGGTGGAGTAGCCAGGAAGAGGTTCTAAAGGAACGAAGGTACTCGACCAAAGGAAGTCTTTTCAAGTACGGTAGACACTAGACATTCCACATTGGATGAATGCCCTAAAGGAATGCTTACCGATTAGTAGACTGCCCTTGAAAGCATACTTTTTGTCGATTTCGGAAAGGATAGGTGGTCCTCATTTACAAGAAAAGAGACTCTCATGAGTGCGACTATGCGCATGGATTAGAACCATAAAAAGAGTTTCCGTATCACTGCATTTCGTAACATGCATTCGGCTTAAAAGCAATGTGTAGTCATAATGAAAGTCATCCTTCCCTGATAATAAAGCGGTATTCCGGATCGATCCCTATGAAGTAGTCTCCATCAGGCAGGCCTGTAAGGCTTTTAATACTTTGAAACCGTTTCAGTAGAACTACTCACTAGTCCTAACTTTTTGCACATGTAAACCAGACCCGCCTAGTTTGAAAGGCTCAGCAAGAGGCAGTCTCTAGTCCAGTCTAGCGGTCATGTTTGAATCCGAACTAGTTGGAGATTCGCACATGACTCTACGCAATTTCATGATGCAAAAGTCAGACTAAGCCCTAAATGAGTAAGGCAACCAGGAAATAAACCTAGTTGATCAAAAAGAATTTCCGCTTTTGACGCTGATTGAAGCAGGGATAGCCTCCACGTAACTAACATGGCCGTCTTGAGCAAAACAAACTCAGCCCTACTTAGCCCTACCTAATACGGAGCAGCACCGCTTGTCCTATCCTATGGTCTCGAGGCAAGGATTTGGTGTCAAGCCATTAAACTTCCTTCCGGGGAGCTTTGAGCTAGGGTGCTGCTACGTGTGGAAGTGAACCGATCCAGTTTTTGTCTTTGAGCGGAATGTAGTTTATAGTTTTGCTTTAGCGAATGGGGCAATGCAACAAGAAGATAGCCCGGCTAGCGATACCAAGGATTGTTGGCAAGGCTAAAAAACACATCACATCGCGACTGATGCCGTTGTCGCGCTTGACCTGCTAAGCCTTTTGGGCTTAAATAAGGAATCCAGGATAGGATGGATTGGCCGAACTTCGCCGCTCGGCCCTCTAAGAGATCGACCTCTAGTAGGTTTGGCTTGGAGCCGTGATGCCACCGCTGCCTGTGGGGATTGGGACATCTTATTAAAGTCTATGGCGCCCGGCTGGGCATTAGTGAAGCTTTCTTCTACGAATTGGTTTAGCGCGAATAGGTAAGATGCTTGCTTCAAGCGGACCACTCCTCGCTCTTAGCCCTTCTCGGCTGATAGAATGTGAATTATCTAGTTTTGGTCCGAGCAGGCGCGAAGTCAAGGGCTTGCTTGAGGGCGTTAAGCTCCCACCCCCTTCCATGAGATAGTAAAATTTTAGCATCTATGAAGGATCATATTGAGAAAAGAAGGAACGAAGCTACGAAAGGAGTTGAGCAAGAGCTATAAGAAGAACGTTTACCTCGTCCTTCTGTAAAGGGAAGCACAAGGCTCACAGGCAATCTCATACGTGAAGGGTTCTCGTTTTCTATAAGCAGACTTTGAGACTATACGAACAAGAACTAGATCACACCTAGTGCTTTTGGTCGTTTTAAAAAACGAAGGAGTAGGCCGAGGAACTCTACCTTACGAATTTTCCTGCCTCCGCTCAACCTTTCTACCCCACCTATACTAATATAGGAAGGAGGATTTTTTCCTATTCAGTAGATTTAAACGAGCTAATGCTAGAAGAGAGTGCGGGAAGAGTTAGTATGGGAATGCGGATAAAGAGAAAGAGACTGAAGCAGCAGGGCCTGATAGAGAGACTGCCCCTGAGGCTTAGCTTAAACCTTCTGTGTCTGTATCGTCTCACTGAGCAGAAACACAATCATTTTAATACCAGTAAACGACCCAAAAGTAAACCTTCCTTCCTAAAGCTATGAAATGAAGGAAGAAAACAACGGTGGTCTACGATCAGCTAGCGCGCTCATCCCTAGCTTGGTTCTTCCACTACCCCCCACGAATCACGAGCAAGAACGAGAC